AAAAAAAAAATAAAATGAAAAAATAAGAACATAGTCTGGGGGCGGATGTAGCCAAGTGGATTAAGGCGGTGGATTGTGAATCCACTATGCGCGGGTTCAATTCCCGTCGTTCGCCCATCGCATCTTACTTAATGGTTAGGTGCGGTTTTTGTAATGGAGCTATAATCAAATATATGATAGAGATAGATATGAATATATGATAGATATGAATATAAGATAGATATGAATATATGATAGATATGAATATATGATAGATATGAATATATGATAGATATGAATATATGATAGATATGAATATATGATAGATATGAATATATGATAGATATGAATATATGATAGATATGAATATAAGATAGATATGAATATATGATAGATATGAATATATGATAGATATGAATATATGATAGATATGAATATATGATAGATATGTTATGATATGGATCTGAATTGTGTTATGTGACATCAATTCGTTATGTATGGATGAGATTCCAAGGTCCTGATTGCGTGCATCCAGTAGGAATTGAACCTACGACTTCGCCAATTATGAGTTGGGCGCTTTCACCACTCAGCCATGGATGCTTAACAGGGACCCTTGTCCACGGTGCCAATCCAATATAAAAAATCATTTAAATTAAAATAACATAAAATCATTTAAATTAAAATAACATAAAATCATTTAAATTAAAATAACATAAAATAAGTCAAATTAAAATAACATAAAAGACTAATCAAAATGAGATGAAATCTCGGGAGGGAACCTAATGCAAAAAAGACAAATCAAGATGCAAGAAAGACAAATCAAGATGCAAGAAAGACAAATCAAGTTCTGTATTTTCGAATTGAGAGAGATAATGAGAGAGATAAAGAATTCTCACTATTTCTTAGATTCGTGGACCCAATTCAATTCAGTGGGATCCTTTATTCACATTTTTTTCCACCAAGAACGTTTTCTAAAACTCTTTGACCCACGAATTTTTAGTATTCTACTTTCACGCAATTTCCAGGGTTCAACAAGCAATCGATCTTTCACGATCAGGGGAGTAATACTCTTTGTAGTAGCGGTACTTATATATCGTATTAACAATCGAAATATGGTCGAAAGAAAAAACCTATATTTGACAGGGTTTCTTCCTATACCTATGAATTCCACTGGACCCAGAAATGATCGATTGGAAAAAGCTGTTGGGTCTTCCAATATCAATAGGTTGATTGTTTCGCTCCTGTATCTTCCAAAAGGAAAAAAGATCTCTGAGAGTTCTTTCCTGAATCGGAAAGAGAGTACTGGGGTTCTCTCAATAACAAAGAGGAATTCTAGTTGTAAGATATCTAATGAAACCGTCGCCGAAATTGAGATCTTATTCAAAGAGAAAGATAGCAAATCTCTGGAGTTTCTTTTTGTATATTATATGGATGATAATTCGACCCAGAAGGACCATGATTGGAAATTGGCTGATCCTATTTTATTGGAAAGATTAGCGAAAGACTGGATTTCTTATCTTATGTCTGCTTTTCGTGAAAAAAGACCAATTGAAGCGGGGGTTTTCTTCAAACAACATGAGCATGTTTCCCATCTCTTCTCGAGAAACAAGGGGGCTATCTCGTTGCAAAATTGTACTCAATTTCATATGTGGAAATTCCGCCAAGATCTCTTCCTTTTATTCCCTAGTTGGGGGAATAATCCGCCCGAATCGTATTTTTGGTTAGGCAATGTGTGGTTGGGAAAGAAGGATCGGTTTTTTAGCAAGGTACGGAATGTATGGTCAAATATTCAATATGATTCCACAAGGTCTAGTTTCGTTCAAGTAACGGATTCTAGCCAACTGAAAGGATCCTCTGATCAATCCAGAGATCATTTGGATTCCAATCATTTGGATTCCATTAGTAATGAGGATTCGGAATATCGCACATTGATCAATCAAAGAGAGATTCAACAACTAGAAGAAAGATCGATTCCCTGGGATCCTTCCTTTCTTCAAACGGAACGAAAAGAGATAGAATCAGACCGATTCCCGAAAAACCTTTCTGGATATTCCTCAATGTCCCAGCTATTCACGGAACGCGAGAAACCGATGATTAATCATCTGTTTCCGGAAGAAATGGAAGAATTTCTTGGGAATGCTACAAGATCCGTTCGTTCTTTTTTCTCTGATAGATGGTCAGAACTTCATCTGGGTTCGAATCCTACTGAGAGGTCCACTAGAGAGCAGAAATTGTTGAAGAAACATCTTTCTTCTGTCCGGCGATCAGAAAATCAAGAAATGATTCATTTATTCAAAATCATTACGTATTTACAAAATACTGTCTCAATTCATTCTATTTCATTAGATCCGGGATGTGATATGGTTCCGAAGGATGACCCGGATCTGGACAGTTCCAATAAGATTTCATTCTTTAACAAAAATCCATTTTTTGATTTCTTTCACCGATTCCATGAACGGAACAGGGGAGGATACGCGTTACACCACGATTTTGAATCAGAAGAGAGATTGCAAGAAATGGCAGATCTATTTACTCTATCAATAACCGAGCCGGATCTGGTGTATCATAAGGGATTTTCTTTTTCTATTGATTCGTACGGATTGGATCAAAAAAAATTCTTGAATGAGGTATTCAACACCGGGGCTGAATCGAAAAATAAATCTTTATTGGTTCTGTCTCCTGTTCTTTTTCGTTATGAGGAGAATGAATATTTTTTTCGAAGGATCAGACAAAAACGGGTCTGGATCTCCTGCGGGAATGGTTTGGGAGATCTAAAGCAAAAAATGGTGGTATTTGCTAGCAATAACATAATGGAAGCAGTCAATCAATATAGATTGATCCGAAATCTGATTCAAATCCAATATAATAGGTACATAAGAAGTGTATTGAATCGATTCTTTTTAATGAATAGATCCGATCGCAACTTCGAATATGGAATTCAAAGGGATCAAAAAGGAAAGGATACTCTCAGTCATAGAACTCTAATGAAATATATGATCAAACAAGATTATGCATATATATACAAATGGTCCAATGGGAGCAAGAATTGCCAGGAACATTTTGAACATTTCCTTTCTGAGCAGAAAAGCTGTTTTCAAGTGCATTTTCAAGTGCAAAAGAGCCGTTTTCAAGTAATGTTTGATCAATTACGTATTTATACACGTATTCGTATTAATCAATTTTTGGTGAATTATTCTGAGGTTTGCAAGAAATTCGAAAAAGATGTGTATAAGTTGCTTACTTTCTATTTGCCCAAGTGGTCCAGGTCACTTCGTTTCTTTTTCCTTTTCCCCCAGTCACTTCGTTTTTTGGGCAAGTCACTTCGTTTTTTGGCCAAGTTGCTTTTCTTTTTGTCTAATTCACTTTCTTTTCCTTTTTCCTGTGTAAGTTTTGGGAATACCCCCATTCATAGGTCCGAAATCAACATCTATGAATTGAAAGGTCCGAATGATAAACTCTGCAATCAGTTGTTAGAATCGATAGGTTTTCAAATTGTTCATTTGAAAAAATTGAACCCCTTCTTACTGGCTGATGATGGTACTTCGAAATTCTTGATCAATGGAGGAACAATATCACCATTTTTGTTCAATAAGATACCAAAGCGGATGATTGACTCATTCCATACTAGAACTAATCGCAGGAAATCCTTTGATAACAAAGATTCCTATTTCTCAATGATATTCTACGATCAAGACAATTGGCTGAATCCCGGGAAACCATTTCACAGAAGTTCATTGATATCCTCTTTTTATAAAGCAAATCGACTTCGATTCTTGAATAATCCGCATCACTTCTGCTTCTATTGTAACAAAAGATTCCCTTTTTCTGTGGAAAAGGCTCGTAATAATAATTCATATTTTCTATATGGGCAATTTCTCAATATCTTGTTCCTTCGCAAGAAAAGATTTTCTTTGTGCGTTGGTAAAAAAAAACATGTTTTTGGGGGGAGAACTACTATTTCACCAATCGAGTCACAAGTATCTAACATATTCATACCTAACGATTTTCCACAAAGTGGTGACGAAAGGTATAACTTGGACAAATCTTTTCATTTTCTAAGTCGACCCGATCCATTCGTTCGTAGAGCTATTTATTCGATCGTAGACACTTCTGGAAACCCTCTAACAGAGGGACAAATTGTCAATTTTGAAAGAACTTATTGTCAACCTCTTTCAGATATGAATCTATCTGATTCAGAAGGAAAGAACCTTCATGAGTGTCCCAATTTCAATTCAAATATAGGTTTGATTCACATTCCATGTTCTGAGAAAGATTTCCCATCCGAAAAAAGGAAAAAACAGAGTCTTTGTCTAAAGAAATGCGTTGGGGTTCAGAAAGGGCGGATGTATACAACCTTTCAACGAGATAGTGCTTTTTCAATTCTCTCAAAAAAATGGAATCTATTCCAAACATATATGCCAAGCTTCTTTACTTCGACAGGGTACAAATATCTAAATTCGATATTTTTAGATACTTTTTCAGACCTATTGTCAATACTAAGTAGCAGTGTATCCATTTTTCATGATATTATGGGTATATCGTGGCGAATTCTTCAGACAAAATTGTGGAAGATGCAATTTTTTCTCAGAAGTGAGATCTCGAGTAAATGGTTACATAATCTTCTGTCCAAAGAAATGATTCATCGAAATCAAAAGAATAAGTCGTCGTTGATATCGACACATCTGAGATCGCCAAATGTTTGGGAATTCCTCTATTCAATCCTTTTCCTTGTTCTTGTTGCTGGATATCTCGTTCTTATACATCTTTTCTTTGTTTCCCAGACCTTTAGTGAGTTACAGACAGAGTTCGAAAAGGTCAAATCTTTGATGATTCCCTCATCAATGATTGAGATTGAGTTGCGAAAACTTCTAGATAAGTATCCTACGTCTGAACCGAATTCTTTCTGGTTAAAGAATCTCTTTCTATTTCCCATCAATCGAATCGCTTTTTCTATAAATACGAGACATCTAAGTCATACAAGTAAAGAGATCTATTCATTGATAAGAAAAAGAAAAAACGTGAACGGGGATTGGATTGATGATAAAATAGAATCCTGGGTCGCGAACAGTGATTCGATTCATGAGGAAGAAAGAAAATTCTTGGTTCAGCTCTCCGCCTTAACGACAGAAAAAAGAATTCTATTGAGTCTGACTCATAGTGATCATTTATCAAAGAATGACTCTG